AGGAGAATCCGTTTGGGAAGTAATAAGCACCTTTGACATCTCTTCATATGCAAAGAATTCTCGACGTGAAAACACAGAGACAAAGGACTGATCTTTGAATAGGAAAAAGAATGGATCTGCAGGGTCCCAAATGAATTGGCTTATTCGAAAAAAGCCTTGTTCTTTGGAAAATCTATCTGGTGTCCGGTACTGCATGGTTCCCCTCTGCAAGAACTCCTCCTCATGCTCTTGAAGCTCATCCTCTTCATGATAAATGCTCCGCTTGCCCCGAAATGATCCGGCCCGATAGGGAAATCCCAATTCAGTGGGCCTTTCAATACAATCAAATAGATTGGTCCAAGGGCGCCATATTCTAGGAGCCCAAACTATGTGATCGAATAAATCCTCCTCCATTTGTTGCGGGTCGATGTCCTCTTCCTCTTCTTCAAACTCCGATTCGTATTTTTCATAGTTTTGAATCATATCTAACTGATTCCTTGGTTCGGACCGAAGAAGTAATGTCACTCGATTATTATCAAACTGACTGCAATCTTTTTCTGTCCGTGAGGATCCCAACAGAGCGCCTTCTAGTTCTAATAGGCCATGAACTAGATCAGAATCATTCTCAGCGAATCTATAAGAAGCGATCCAATTATTTTCATCAGGTCCGGGTGAAGACCAAAGATCTTGAGCGACCAATCCGGCAGAACAATTCAAAAGATAAAGAAGTATCGTTAATTTCTTCATGCTCGTTCCAAGTTCGAAGTACCATTTGTACAAATAAGAATCCCCTTCTTTACATGATTTCTTCTTCATATAGATAGATATAGGATCTACGGGGCAATTACTTAGAAGTACATTTTGTGCAACAGCCCTTCCTATCTGATAGAAAAGGATCCCATGATCCTGAACCGATATTACCTGGGATCGCAAATCCCAAGTTTGTCTATGAAGAGCTGATCTAATTGTATTAGTTTCTATAATTGATTTCTTCTGTGTAATACTAATGGATAGGGCCTCATTGATAAGTGCTGCAAGATCTCGTGCATTGGAACCCATGGTTATGGACCCGAATCCGTTAGTATGGAACATTTTCTTTTCCAAGTGAAACCCTTTAGTATATGAAAGAATGAAAAAGTGCTTTCGTTGTTGTTGAATAAGAAGCCTTCGTATCTTAATGCATGTATTTAATTTATTCGGAGCTATTAGAGCGGGATCCACTTTTTGGGGAATATGAGTCGAACCAATAACAAGAATATTTCTAGTGGAATATCTTTCACAATCTCTGGAGAGATAGTTCTGTAATAGACCGAAGGATCTGTAATTCACATACAGATCATGAATGTTTGGAATCCATATTATGCAAGGAGACATTGCTCTTGCTAATGCGAATCGAAAGGTGATATCGATATAAAATCCGTATATACTCGGCGGCATATCCATAGTTAGCACATTCGTCATATCTAGCAGCTCCGTATCAAGATCAAGGTCATCATCAATATCGTCACTATCATCAATATCGATATCGTCACGATAATCACTATCGTCACTATCACTATCATCAATAAAAAAACCTTCAGGCTTGTAATACGAATACGGAAAGTTGTTCGGAAATATCGTAATGAAAGGAACATGGGAGTTTGTCGCTAGGTATTTGACCAAATAGGATCGTCCAGTTCCTATAGAACCTATCACTAAAATACCCCTAGAAGGGGATAGGGCTAAACGGAGCGAGAAGGGTTTTCCATGAGATGGGAAATGAAAACTATTAGCCCCACACGGGGTTTGTGAATAAGTGATTGTCTGATAATGAGCAAGGAATATCCGTCTTTCTGCTAAACAGGATCTATTGAACTCATAATTCATTAGATACTTTTTATGAATGTCAACTAAGTATCGTAAGTAAATTGATCCCGGTTGTTCAATCATTTGATAACCAGAGTCATTCTTTGATAAATGATCACTATGAGTCAGACTCAATAGAATTTGATCAATCCTTTTTTCTTTTTCGGTCGTTAAGGTGGAGAACTGAACCAAGAATTCTCTTTCTTCATCATCAACCAAATCACTGTTCGCGACCCAGGATTCTATTTTCTCATCAATCCAATCACCGTTCACCCCTTTTCTTTTTCTTATCAATGAATAGATCTCTTTACTTGTACGACTTAGATGTCTCGTATTTCTCGAAAAAGCGATTCGATTGATGGGATTTTGTATGATACTTCTGAGATCGATGAGATTGATATTCAAATATTTCTTCTTAGAACGTATTGATTTGACCCCATAAGCGGAACCACCAACCAATAGCATGTTGCCACCAGAAGCAGAAACCCGTATTTCTTCCAGAAAATCTCCTAATTGTTCCAGAGCAACTAGAAAGAGATTCTTTAACCAGAAAGAATTCAGTTCAGATTCAGATGTAGGATACCTATCCAAAAGTTTTCGCAACTCAATCATGTATGATGGAATCATCAAAGATTTGATCTTTTCTAACTCTGTCTGTAACTCACTAGAGGCTCGGGAAACAAAGAGAAGATGTATGCGAACGAGATATCCAGCAACAAGAAGAAGGAAAAGGATTGAATAGAGGAACTCCCGAGCATTTGTTAATCTCAGATGTGTCCATATCAATGGAACGGGTGACTCATTATTTCGATGAATCGTTTCTTCGGACAGAAGGAGATTCTGGAAACACTTACTCGAAATCTCACTTATCAGACTCGAAATCTTACTTTTCAGAGTCAGAGTCCATTGTGGAAGAATCTTCTGAGGAATTGGCCATGATATATCTGATACATGCATAATATCTCTCAAAACGGATACAAATTTGTGCCTGCTACTTAGTATCCTTAGTATCGGCAATGGTTCTGAAAAAATCTCTAAAAGGGTGGTGAAATTTAGATATTTCCACCCTGTCGAAGTAAGGAACCATGGCATATATGTTTGGAAGAGATTCCATTTTGAGAGATTGAAAAGAGCACTATCTCGTTGAAAGGTTCTATACATCTGCCCTTTCTCAACGCATTTCTTTAGAGAAAGACTCCGTTTTTTTTTCCTCTTTCCAGATGGGAAATCCTTCTCAGAACATGGAGTGTGAATCAAATCCATGTTTGAATTGAAACTGAGATACTCATGCAAGTTCTTCCCTTCTGAATCAGATAGATTCATATCTGAAAGAGGCTGACAATAAGTTCTTTCAAAATTAACTATTTGTTCCTCTGTTAGAGGTGTTGTATAAATGTCTGCGATCGAGTAAATAGCTCTACGAACGAATGGCTCGGATCGAATTGGAAAATGGAAAAATTTGTACAAGTTATACCTTTCGTCACCACTTTGTGTAAAATCGTTAGGTATAAATATGTCAGATACCTGTGACTCGATTGACAAAATAGTCTCTCTCTCCCCAAAAATATGTTTTTTTTTACCGACGCACGAAGAAAATATTTTGTTGCGAATGAACAAGATAGTGAGGAATTGTCCATATGTAGGATCATAATTATTGATACGGGTCTTTTCCACATAAAAAGGGAATCTTTTGTTACAATAGAACCAGAAGCGATTTGGATCATTCAAGAATCGAAGTGGATTTGCTTTATAAAAAGAAGATATCAATGAACTTCTATGAAATGGTTTCACGGGATTCAGCCAATTGTCTCGATCATGGAATATCATTGATAAATAGGAATCCGTGTTATCAAAGGATTTCCTGCGATTATTTCTAGTATGGAATGAGTCAATCACCCACTTTGGTATCTTTTTGAAGCAAAATGGTAATCTTGTTCCTCCATTGATCAAGGATTTCGGTCTTTTGGAAGTATCATGATCATCCAATAAGAAGGGTTTCAATTTATTCAAATGAACGATTTGAACACCTATTGATTCTAACAACTGATTGCGGAGTTGATCATTCGGACCTTTCAATTCATAGATGTGGATCTCGGACCTATGAATGGGGGTATTCCCGATACTCACAAAGAAAAGGGGAAGTGACTTGGACAAAAAGAGAAGTGACTTGGACAAAAAGAAACGAAGTGACTTGGACAAAAAGAAACGAAGTGACTTAGACAAATCTTGTTTGTCTATAACCTCGGACCAATCAATCGAATATTGATTAATACGTAACCGATCGAACACTACTTGAAAATGGTTCTTCTGTTCAGAAAGGAAATGTTCCTGGAAATTCTTGCTCCCATTGGACCATTTGTATCTATATACATCAGGATCCCGATTCATGGATCTCCCGGTTCGAGAAATAAGAGGATCAAACCATTTCTTCTGACTCTTTTTCAAATTCGATAAATGTTGGTTGATCGTATATTTCATTATAGTTATATGATTCAGAGTATCATTTCCTATTTGATCCCTTTGAATTCCATATTCGAAGTTGTGATCGGATCTATTCATTAAAAAGAATCGATTAGATACATTTCTTATGTACCCATAGATTTGAATCAGATTTCGGATCAATCTATATTGATTGACTGCCTCCATTATGTTGTTGCTAGCAAATACCGCTGTTTTTCGTTTTGGATCTTCCAAATCATTCCCGCAGTAGATCCGGGCCGATTTTTTTCTGATCCTTCGATAAAAAGATTCATTCTCTTCATAAAAAAGAGGAGGTAGAACCAATAAAGATTTCTTTTTCGATTCATCTCTGGAGTTGAATACCTGATTCAAGAATTTTTTTTGATCCAACCCGTAGGAATCAATAGAAAAGGCAAATCTCCTATGATACACCAGATCCGGCTCGGTTATTGATAGAGTGAATAGATCTGCCATTTCTTGAAATCTCTCTTCTGATTCAAAATCGTGGTGTAACGTGTATCCCCTTTTGTTCCGGTCATGGAATAGATGAAATAAATCAAAAAATGGATTTTTGTTCAAGAATGAAATAGGATGAATTGAGACGGTATTTTGTAAATACGTAATTATCTTGAATATATCAACCATTTCCTTATTTTCCGCTCGCCTGGAAGGGACAAAAGAAACATCTTGTTTTTTCTTCAAAAATTTCTGATCTC